ATGTTAAGTAATCTCTGGATCTAGAAATTCATTTCGTACAATTGAACCTTTTCAAACTGTTTCTTTTTAAGAACCAAAAAGATTTGTGCCAAAATAACGGATGCAAAGAAGAATAAAAGACCTTGGACGCGTAATGGATCTTGAAGCACTATTTCCGCATCTCCCTGACCAAAACCTCCCACGTTTGGATTGCTTGTTAATGGTTGATCAAGCTTGATGGATTCTCCCTCTGAAACAAGAAGTTCTGGTCCTGGCGGTATAATATCAACTACTTGGTGTCCATCCGATGCATCCACTATGGTTATTTCATATCCCCCCTTTTCTTTACGTCCTATCCTGCTTACTATACCTGCGGATGTAGCATTATAAACTGTATTGTTGCTCTTGCTCCCATCAGGATAAATCTGACCCCTTCCCCTGTTCCCACCTACATATATCGGATATTTTAAGAAGTGAACGTCTTTCTTCGTAGTGGGGTCGGGGGAAAGAATGGGAAAGATGATTTCACTATATTTCTGACCTGGAACAGGACCTATCACAAGAATATTTCTTTTATTGGGACGATAACTCTGAAAAGAAAGATTTCCCATTTTTTCTTTCACTTCAGGAGAAATACGATCGGGGGGGGCTAATTCGAATCCCTCGGGTAAAATAAGAACAGCCCCCACATTTAAAGACCCTTTTTTACCATTAGCAAGAACTTGTTTCAGTTGCATATCATAAGGAATTCGAACAACTGCTTCAAATACAGTATCAGGAAGTACAGCTTGTGGAACTTCAATATCCACAGGCTTATTAGCTAAATGGCAATTGGCACATACAATTCGCCCCGTTGCTTCTCGTGGATTTTCATAACCTTGCTGCGCAAAAATGGGATATGCATTTGAAATGGATGCTCGAGTTATTACATATATCATGATCAATACAGAAATAGATCGAGTCATCTGTTCCTTTACCCAAGAAAAAGTATTTCTATTTTGCATGGTACAATCATTGATCCCGGAATTTCTACAATAAATTAGATAGGTAGCTAGTATAGTTCCCTATCCACGAATCTGCCATTGTACGGAAATAATTGTACTGGAATATAGGACGAATACCTTGAAGAGGTAGAAATATAAAGAATAAGTAAAATGCTTTCTTTATACACGTTATACACGAAGAAAAATTATGATTTGATTGATATCGGGGGATCAAATAAGTTCTTCATTCATTCATTGAATGATAAATTACTACAAGCGAAGGAGATACACGATTTAAAAAATGGAAGATCCAATATTTCACAATTGTATCCAGAATAACTGGAAAAGTGGAAACAAGACCAGATATAATTTGATCATTATGAGCCAGTCCAAAATCGTTGTAGATCGAACCAATCATGAGTTCCCAACCATGGGTCGAGTGAAATCCGATCCATAAATCCGTAACTAAAAGAATCGAAAAAGCTTTTATTGTGTCACTTAAGTTATAGAGAAATTCCTGAACCCAAGAATTAAGAATGACAAGTTCTTCATTACCCAGAATAAAATAACCACTTAGAATAGTGAAACAGATTATATTTGTCGAGAAATGCAAAATTATATGGAGATGATATTCATTGTGTGTTTTGACCAATTGTATCGTTTCCTTGTGTATTTCTATAGGAAGCTTTTGTATACGTGTCTCTGGGTATTCCTTTATCATTTCATTCAACAAGAGGAGTTCCTTTAATTCTAGGAATTTTTCTAGAACATTTTTCTCTTGAATATCATTTAAAAAAGTTTCGGATTGCCTAGTATTCCACCAATTAGTAACCCAAGGTTCCAGACTTTTATTAAATGATAGAGAGACCCACCAGGGCAAAAATATTATAGATGCAAGATATGGGAGGGAAGTCAATGCTTTCTTTTTTTTCATTTTTTATCTGTGAATTGTTAATGAACTGCTTCATTCGTCAACTCTATCTGATATTTCTCTAAAGTACGAGTTATAAGTTATATAACAAGGTATCGAACCCAGGGATCTATTTCCATTTTTGTGTAAGAATTTAGTCCTTGGGTCTAGAAGGAATATGGAAATAGAATAAGGGTCTTTTTCGGATAAAAAAAATGAATATTCTGAAGAAACTTCAGTTGGATTAAAAGGAAATTAGCAAGTTCCTTCCCTCATGCTGGGAAAACATTCATTCTTCATTTCAAAATACTTCAATTGGTACTCGCAAGAAATAGGCTAATTCTGCAGCTTTTTGTTCAATTTCTCGTGGAGTAAAATTCTCATCAGTACGAGTCAAGGGAATGGTTCCTTGGCCTCTGATTTCCATATAAAGAACACGACGAGGAAAAATACCTTCTTTAACCTCCATTCTGATTGATTGGATATCTTTCAGAAAGAAGCGAAGGAAGATTCGACGATTTATTCCAGGGAATCCCCAACGAAAAATACACATTATTCCTTCTTTTCTATCGAATCGGTCATAACCACTACCCACATTCCATGAAATTGTACACCACAAATAGGAACTAATAAATAGACCCGCGATCCCATAAAAAGACATCACGATCCCTTGTGGAAAAAAAATGATTTGGTTAGATGGAAATCCTGATATCAGATTCCTACCAAGATAACTGGAAGTTCCAACCACTAAAAATCCTAGTGAACCTAAAAGAAGGATACAGGCCCAGAAAAAATTACTTGTTTTTCGAGACCCTGTTATTAGTTCTATCCATATATGTTCTGATCGCCAGTTCATACTATATTAGATCTAGTTGCATTCGATTGGAATTGAGAGAATAACCAAAATGAATTTTACTTTTCTTGATGCCGAAATAACTTTCATCAACTAGTACTATTCTGATATGAACCATTAGAAGTAATTGGTTAGATACATTGACTTTCTATTATAAATTAGAAAAATATTCGCGGATCATTTTTAACCAACTATACCCACCCGCATATACATGCATTTATGCAGATATAATGTATCCGCATGCATAACAGTTCTTTCATTTGTGTTCGGAAAAAGTCACATATCCTACCATATTACACTAAAGAAATAGCTTATTATGATCCAGTGTTGAAAAAAATTGATGCAATTTTGTCCCGTCGGATTTAGACAATCTTATTTTTTTGGACATGAAGAAATAAAGAAGCCATTGCAATTGCCGGAAATACTAGGCCCACTAAAGGAACAAAAATAGAGGGTAAGTTAAGATCTGTCATGGAATGAGTACCTCAATTTAATATTTTATTTTTACCTATTATAAAGATATCTTATGATAAGTATATCTATTATAAAAAATAGTAAGTGTAAGTAATAAATAATATTAATAAATAATATTAAGTAGTTAATAAGTGCAAGGAATGGGGAATTAAGTGTACCTATTTCTCTTTCTACACGAATATGATGATACGCTTGAATAAATTTTCTTATTATTCTCCTATCCTCATATTCTTTCTATCTTTCGAATAAGGAGTTTCTTATTAATATTAAATATTGAATTATTTCTAAATTACATTATATTATTAAGTGCGTGACTTTAACTAAACTAATTCAATCCAACAAACGGAGATTCCTAGTAAAAAGGGGGATTTCTTGGTAGATATAGAAATCCACTTCTATTCTATATTTTCTTTCGATATATATATATTTTTTTTATTCAAGGGAAAGAAACCGTGTAGCTGAAATAACTCACTCAGAACACCTTTTAAAGGATTACGTGGTACGATTAGGTCGAATAAGCCCTTATGGAATGAATACTCAGCCGCTTGTGAACCATCGGGTACTATTTTATTCAATGTTTGTTCAATTACTCTTTTACCCGCAAATGCAATGTAGGCATTGGGTTCAGCAATAATAACATCTCCCAACATACCAAAACTGGCTGTTACTCCACCGGTTGTAGGAGATGTAAGGATTGATACGTAGAATAACTTTTTATTTGATTGATAATTAGATGAAGCAGAAGATATTTTAGCCATTTGCATCAAGCTCAAACTTCCTTCTTGCATGCGTGCTCCTCCAGAAGCACACACAATAATGACAGGTAGAGATCGATTAGTAGCATACTCGATCAAACGGGTTATTTTCTCGCCTACTACAGATCCCATACTACCCCCCATGAACTGAAAATCCATAACCCCAATTGCTATGGGAATGCCATTTAGTTGCCCTATGCCTGTTTGAACAGCTTCAGTTAAACCTGTCCTTCTTTGATAAGAATGGATACGATCTCTATAAGGTTCCTCCTCTGAATGAAATTCAATGGGATCTATAGAGACCATATCTTCATCCATAGGATCCCAAGTGCCCGGATCAATCAAAAGTTCAATTCTATCTGAACTACTCATTTTCAAATGATATCCACACTGTTCACAAATATTCATTTTTGACCTAAAAAATTTTTTATAATTTAATCCATAACAATTTTCGCATTGAATCCATAAATGTATGTATTTTTTATTTATATCTAAATCATTAGATCTTCCTCTTATATTGAAATCACAGGCGTTACCACTAGTTCTTAGATTCAAATTCCCACTTTCAGTACAAATGAAACTATAAATGTAACTATCGCTGTAATTGTCGGTACCAACAAAAATGTAATTATTAATACTGACTTCACAACGAAGATAACTATTAATGCAACTATGAATGTGATTATTCCAACTGGATTGAGTATCATACATGGAATGATAATAGTAATGATTGTTACTCTTAGACCTACTATTAAAAAAACGGGAAAAAACACTTTCGAGTTCACTCAGAAAAAAGTTATCATTGTCAATCTCAAAAATCTGATTTTCAATATCAAAATATACAGAATAGCTGTTACCCTGACTATCCCTAACTAAAAAAGTGTTATCAGAGATCAAACTCCAAATGTCCCTGATATCAAATAAATAATCAACATTACTGAAACTATAACTTCCACCGTCACTCCAACTAGGAATGTTCTTCCCCGTATCATTTAGAATGGGTTCTTCACTTCCACTGGTATGTCCAATAGCATTAAGACTACCCA